AAGGATTATTATTATTAATAAGTCTAATATTACTACCACTATTCTGTAAATAATGATGATAATAGATATTATGATTATAATCATATAATATATTAAGTACAATATATTACTATAGGGTATAATACATATAAGTATTATATTATTATGATAATTAATCATAACCCACCCCCCTCCCTTTAATCTTTTTTTATTAACAATAGAAATATTAATAATCATTTAATATAAAAATAATTGAATATTTTTGAGAATATATTATTCCCTACAAATTTTATTCCCTCCCCTATATCTATATTTTTACACCATAGGAAAATTTAAAAATTAATATTAATTAAATAATTTTATATAATTATAGATTACCTAAATTAAGGATTATTATGATAAAATAAACAAGTAAATTAAATTTACATCTATTTTTAAAAAGTAAGCTAAATAAAGCTATTGAGTTCATACCTCAATTATAGATAAATTCTCTTTTTTAATTAATATTTTATTATTTATAATTTTAATAAGAATTACAATAGCTATTTCTTCCAATTCATGGTTTTCAATTTGAATTAGATTAGAAATAAATACAATATTATTTATTATAATATTATTAAATAAAAAAAATCAACAATTTATTGAAAGAGCTATAAAATATTTTCTTATTCAAACTATTTCTTCAATTATTTTAATTTTTTCATCTTTTTATATAAATGACAATTATTTAAATAAAATAATATTAATTATAATAATTTCTATAATTATAAAGATGGGGATATTTCCATTTCATTTTTGGTATATTGAAGTTTTACCAAAAATAAAATGAATAAATGTATTTATAATAATAACTTTACAAAAAATTATTCCAATAATATTAATAATATATATTATAAAAAAAATTAATTTAACAATAATATTTTCTCTTATCATAATTAATGTAATCATTAGTTCTATTAATATAATAAATCAAACTAATATAAAAAAAATTATAGGATTTTCATCAATAAATCAAATAGGATGAATAGTAATAAGTATAATAATAAATACTATAACTTGAGTAATATTTATAATTATTTATTTAATAATTAATTTCACTGTATTAAATTATTTTATAAAAATAAAAATTTATAAATTAAATCAAATAATAATAATAAGAAGTATAATAATAAGAGTTACAATTTTATCAATAGCAGGATTACCTCCTTTTTCAGGATTTATAATTAAATGAATTATTATTCAACAAATAATAATAAAAAGAATAATTATTATATCTTTAATTATAATTTTTTCATCGGTTGTAAATATATATATTTATTTACGGATAATTTCAGCTAATTTTATAAAAAGTAAAATAATAATAAAATGAAAAATAAAAAATAATAATCAAAATATAATAATAATATTTACATCTACTATTACTTTACCTATTTTTATAATAATATTTATATAAGAATTTAAGTTAATAAAACTATAAACCTTCAAAGTTTAAAATAATAAAAATTAATTCTTAAATTTCAGAAAACTCATTTTTAATCTTGCAAATTAATATATTTATTATATTATGAAATCAATTAATAGTAAAAGAATAAAATTCATAAATAGATTTACAATCTATCACTTTAAAATTAAGTTATTTTACTAAATTACTGCGATGATTTTATAGAACTAACCATAAAGATATTGGTACATTATATTTAATTTTTGGTATTTGATCAGCAATAATTGGAACATCAATAAGAATATTAATTCGAACTCAATTAAGATCCCCTGGTGCAATAATTAAAAGAGATCATATTTATAATGTAATTGTTACTTCTCATGCATTTGTAATAATTTTTTTTATAGTTATACCTATAATAATTGGAGGATTTGGAAATTGATTAATTCCTTTAATATTGGGGTCTCCTGATATAGCTTTCCCTCGAATAAATAATTTAAGATTTTGACTTTTACCTCCATCTTTATCCTTATTATTATTATCCTCAATTATTGAAATAGGAGCAGGAACAGGATGAACAATTTATCCCCCATTATCAAATATAATATTTCATTCAGGAGCATCTGTTGATTTAACAATTTTTTCATTACATTTAGCGGGAATTTCATCAATTTTAGGAGCAATTAATTTTATTTCAACAATTATTAATATACGAGCACCAGGAATAAGCTGAGAACAAACTCCTTTATTTGTATGAAGAGTTTTAATTACAGCTTTTTTATTACTTTTATCTTTACCTGTTTTAGCGGGAGCTATTACAATATTATTAAGAGACCGAAACTTTAATACAACTTTTTTTGACCCAGCGGGAGGGGGTGATCCAATTTTATTTCAACATTTATTTTGATTTTTTGGTCACCCTGAAGTTTATATTTTAATTTTGCCAGGATTCGGAATAATTTCTCATATTTTAACAAATCAAAGAGGTAAAAAAGAAACATTTGGAACTATTGGTATAATTTATGCAATAATTGCAATCGCAGTTTTAGGTTTTATTGTATGAGCTCACCATATATTTACAGTTGGTATAGATATTGATACACGTGCTTATTTTACTTCAGCAACAATAATTATTGCTATTCCAACAGGAATTAAAATTTTTAGATGAATAGCTACTATTTATGGTACACAAATTAAATTTAATTCTCAAACATTATGATCTTTAGGGTTTATTTTTTTATTTACTATTGGAGGATTAACAGGAGTTATTTTAGCAAATTCATCAATTGATGTAATTTTACACGATTCATATTATGTAGTAGCACATTTTCATTATGTATTATCTATAGGAGCAGTTTTCGCAATCATAGCCGGTATTAACAATTGATTTCATTTATTCACAGGTACTTTAATAAATAAAAAATGATTAAAAATTCAATTTTTTTCAATATTTATTGGAGTAAATTTAACATTTTTTCCTCAACATTTTTTAGGTTTAAATGGTATGCCTCGTCGTTATTCAGATTATCCAGATACATTTTATATATGAAATATAATTTCTTCTGTAGGGTCAATAATTTCAGTAATATCTATTTTTATAATAATTATAATTATATGAGAATCTTTATTAAGACAACGACAAATTATATTTAATAATAATCAATCAACATCTTTAGAATGAATATTAAATTATCCACCAATGGATCACACCTATAATCAAATAAATATTATTATAAAATATGGCAACATGAATAAAAATAAATCTTCAAAATGCAAATACTAATAATATAGAACAATTAATTTTTTTCCATGATCATATTATTATAATTTTATTAATAGTTACAATTTTAATTATTTACATAATAGTAAAAATTATAACAAATAAAATAATTAATAAAATATTATTTCACGGTCAAATAATTGAATCAATTTGAACAATTTTACCAATATTTGTATTAATTATTATTACGGCTCCATCAATTAAAATTATATATATAATAGAAGAAATTATTAACCCTCAAATAACTATTAAATCTATTGGGCATCAATGATATTGATCTTATGAATATTCAGATTTTAATAAAATAGAATTTGATTCATTTATAATACAAGAAAATAGAATGAATCAAATACGATTAATAGATGTCGATAATCGATTAATTACCCCAATAAATACACAAATTCGAATAATTGTAACATCTAATGATGTAATTCATTCATGAACAATTCCTTCAATAGGAATTAAAATAGATGCAATTCCGGGGCGAATAAATCAATCTTTAATAAATATAATTCGTCCTGGAATATTTATTGGTCAATGTTCAGAAATTTGTGGAGCAAATCATAGTTTTATACCAATTATTATGGAAAGAATTAATATAAACAAATTTATTAAATGAATAATAACAAATTCATTGAATGGCTGATTAAAGTAATGAGCTCTTAACTCATAATATAGTAAAATTTTACTTTCAATGAATAATCTAGTTTAAATATAAAACAAAAGAATGTCAATCTTTAAAAACTAATATTAGTGATTATTAATCCCCCAAATAATACCAATAAGCTGACTAATACCTTCAATAATTTTAATATTAATTATAATAATAATAATTCCAATAATAAATTGTGATTATAATAAAAAAATTAATTTAACAGAAAAAATAAAAACAAAAATAAAATTTTGAAAATGATAACAAATTTATTTTCTATTTTTAATCCTATTTCGTCCTTATTACAAATAAATATAAATTGATTAAGAATATTTATTATTATTACTCTTTTAATAAAAATATATTGAACAAAAGATTCTCGTATTACAAAAATAATTTATTATGTTAAAAATAAAATTAATTTAGATTATAAAAAAATATCTAAAGAAAAGTTACCTATAATTTTATTAATATCATTAATAGGTTTCATTTTAATTAATAATATTTTTGGTTTACTACCATATATTTTTACAAGAACAACTCATTTAGTAATCACTATATTAATATCAATAATAATATGAATTTCTATTACTATAATTATATGAACAAAAAATATTAAAAAAACTATAACTCATATAATTCCTGAAAATACTCCTATATTTTTATCCCCTTTTATAGCAATTATTGAATTAATTAGTAGTATAATTCGACCTATCACTTTAAGAGTACGATTAACAGCTAATATAATAGCAGGACATATAATTATTAATTTAATTTCTTCAACATGTGAAAAAATAAGAGATATAAAAATTATTATAATTACTACAATAGTTCAATCAATAGTTATATTATTAGAAATTATAGTAGCTTTAATTCAAGCTTATGTATTCACAACATTAACATTATTATATATTAATGAAACAAATTATGATAAAAAATAATCATCCATTTCATATTGTAAATATAAGACCCTGACCAATTATTGTATCAATAAGAACAATATTTATAATAATAGGATTAATTCAAATAATTTATATAAAATCAATTATATTAATAAAAATTGGAATTATTATAACTATTTTAATTACATATCAATGATGACGAGATATTTCACGAGAAGCAACATTTTTAGGAGATCACACAAATTTTGTAAAGAAAAATATAAAAATTGGCATAATTTTATTTATTACATCAGAAGTTTTATTTTTTCTGTCTTTTTTTTGAGCATTTTTTCATAGAAGATTAGTTCCATCTGTTGAATTAGGAATAAATTGACCCCCCATAAATATTATTACCTTTAACCCATTGCAAATTCCATTATTAAATACAATTATTTTATTATCTTCAGGTTTTACAGTTACATGATGTCATCATTCAATAATAAATAATAATTTTAAAGAAGCAAAAAAATCATTAATAATAACAATTTCATTAGGGTTATTATTTACATTATTACAAATATGAGAATATATTGAAGCCTCCTTTTCATTTTCAGATTGTTCTTATGGAAGAACATTCTTTATAGCAACAGGATTTCACGGAATTCATGTAATTGTGGGAACTTTATTTTTAGGAGTGTGTATAATACGAATAAATCTATTCCATTTTTCATTTAATTCACATTTAGGGTTTGAAATAGCAGCATGATATTGACATTTTGTGGATGTTGTATGATTATTTTTATATACAGTAATTTACTGATGAGGTAATTATTTTTTTAGTACAAATAGTATAATTGATTTCCAATCAATAGATTTATTAATTAAAAAAAATAATAAATATAATATTAAGAATATTAATTTTAATAATTATAATAATAATATTAATAATAATTTCAATATTATTAATAAAAAAATATATAAGAATAGAAAAAAATAGACCAATTGAATGTGGATTTAATCCATTATCTTTTAATCAAATTCCATTTTCATTACAATTTTTTTTAATTGCAATTATTTTTATAATTTTTGATGTTGAAATTGCTTTAATTTTACCTTACCCAATAATAATTATATGGTCCCCTCAATTTATAACAATATTTATAACAATATTTATTATTATCCTTCTATTAGGAACACTATATGAATGATATAACGGAGCATTAAATTGAGCAATTTAAGGTAAATAGTTTAAAAAAAACAATTAATCTGCAATTAATAATTACTAAGAAGTTTTATCTAAGGAAAAAACAAAAATTGTATTTGATTTCGACTCAAAATTATGGTTATATTAACCTTTTCTTTCATCAATAATAAAATTTCACTGTTAATGAAAAAAAGAATAATAATTATTCTTGATGAAAAAGTTAATAAAAAAGCTTCTAACTTTTTAAAAGTGATAATATCATTAAACTTTTATTTTTATGGTGTATACCAACACATAATTTTTTCAAAATTAAAAAGAATCAATATTCTAAAAATGTTTAATAATAGTAATTACCTTTACAGCTTCAATGTAACACTCTAATATTTAAGCTAAATAAACAAAATAATTAAAATAACAAAATAAATAAAAAAATTAATAATAACCAAATAAAAAAAGAAAAATAAAAAAAATATATATTTATAATTTTTAAATTATATCTTTTTGAACTAAAAAATAACAAATTATTATATAAACCAAGTCCTCCATATATTTCACTTCATCCTTTATCTATAATTTTATAAAAGAAAAAAGAAAAGAAAAAAGGAGCTTTTATAAAATATTGAGTAGACATATAAGTAAAAAATCATATCCCTCCTATAAACCAAAAAATTAAATTCCCAAAAAAATTTATAAAAAAATTATTTATAAAAAAAAAATAATAAAAAATAAAACTCAAAAAAATAATAAAAAAAATCATATTTTTTATATCTCTACTTAAAATAACAAAAACAGGGGTTGGAAATAAAAATCAAAATATTAATCCCCCAAAAAAAACCCCAAAAAAAGAAAGTAAAAATAAAGAAATAATAAAATTCAAATTTATATATTTTAAAAAACATGAATTATAATTACAAAAACCAATATATAAATAAAACATGAAACGTAAACTGTAAATAATAGTAAAAAATATAGAAAGAAAAAATATTACAAAAACAAATAATCTAAAATCTATTATTATAAACATTTCAATAATTAAATCTTTAGAATAAAATCCAGATAAAAAAAAAAATCCAGATAAAGAAAATACAGATAACAATAAACAAAAAGAAATAAAAGGATTAAATCTTCATAAAGAGCCAAAAAATCGTATATCTTGACTACCAAATCCACAATATATTAAAGAACCCACACATAAAAATATTAAAGCTTTAAATAATGCATGTATTAACAAATGAAAAAAAGCTACATTAAATATACCAATAGAAATACAAAATATTATTAATCCTATTTGTCTTAATGTTGATAAAGCAACAATTTTTTTAATATCAAATTCAAAAAGAGCAATTAATCCTGCTATAAATATTGTAATTAAAGAAAAAAATAATAAATAATAATTTAAATTATAATTAAAAATAAATAAATTAAAACGAATAAGTAAATATACCCCCGCAGTAACTAAAGTAGAAGAATGAACTAAGGAAGAAACAGGAGTAGGTGCAGCTATAGCAGCAGGTAATCAAGCAGAAAAAGGTAATTGGGCTCTTTTAGTTATAGAAGCTATAATTACAAACCCAACTATAAAAACAAAAACATAATCATTAAAAATATAAAAATATATATAATCTCAAGAACAAAAATATAAACTAAAACAAATAGTAATAATTAAAGCAAAGTCTCCAAGGCGATTAGTTATATAAGTTAATAGCCCTCCAGAAAGAGATTTATTATTACCATAATAAATAACTAATAAATAAGAAACAAGACCAAGACCATCCCACCCAATAATAATAAATAATAAATTAAAACTAAAAATTAATATAATTATAGAAAAAATAAAAAGTAATATCAAAATAATAAAACGATAATTATAAATATCCCCTCTTATATAATTAGTAGAAAAAAAAAATACAGAACAAGAAATAATTAAAACAAAAGAACAAAAAATTAATCTTATTCTATCAAACATAAAAGAAATATCTCAACTAATATTATTTAAAAAAAATAATTCCCAAATATAAATAATCTTTACATTTAAAAAATAAAAATATAATCCTAAAGAAAAAAATAATAAAAATAAAAATAAAAATAAAATAGCTAAAATATTAAAAGGAGAAAAAAAATAAAATATTATATTATAGAAAAATAAAAATCTCAAAAGATTAAATTAATTAACAATGTCCTATATATATGAACTAAAAAAGATCTTTAACACCACAAATTAAAATTTTTAATTAAACTATTCATATAAAGATATAATATAAATAAATCAGATTTTAAAATAAATAAATTTAACGGGGTTCAATGACATATAATAATTATATACTCACGAACACATACATACTTTATTGGATAAAAATTATTAGTTTTACCATGATAAGCAGAATAAAAAAAATAAATACCATAACAAGAACAAAATAAAAAAAAAAAAAATAATAAAAAAATAAATAAATTATTAAAAGTAATTAAAGAAATATAAATAAATAATTCTCCCAACAAATTTATTCTTGGGGGAGCTGACAAATTACAAATAGAAATTAAAAATCATCAAACTATTAAACCAGGGTAAATATTAATAAACCCTTTATAAAATAAACTTCTACGAGTATATGTACGTTCATAAATAATATTTACTAAAACAAACATACAAGAAGAACATAAACCATGACTAATTATAATTAATAACCTTCCATTAATTCTAAATAAATTAAAAATAAATAAACCAGTAATTATTAAACCTATATGAACTACTGAAGAATAAGCAACTAATATTTTTAAATCAATTTGACTTAAACAAATTAAAGAACTTAATAAACTACCAAAAATAATAAATATTATAAATTCACAATTTAAAAATAATAAAATAAATTTAAAAATTGTGAATATACGAAATAACCCATAACCTCCTAATTTTAATAAAACCCCAGCTAAAATTATTGAACCAGATAAAGGAGCCTCAACATGTGCTTTAGGAAGTCATAAATGAAAAAAATAGATAGGAACTTTTACTAAAAAAGCAAAAATCATAAAAAAAAATCATATTATAATTAATCAATCAGAACAAAAATTAAATAAAATGATATAATTTAAATAAATTATATTTAAACTAAAAGTATATTTATATAAGTAAAAAATAGATATAAATAAAGGTAAAGAAGCAAAAATAGTATAAAATAGTAAATATAAAGAGGATTGAAGACGTTCAGGTTGATACCCTCACCCTAAAATTAAAATAAAAGTAGGAATTAAAACACTCTCAAAAAAAAAATAAAATATAAAAAAATTTAAAGAATAAAAACAGCAAAATAAAAATAATATAATTAATAGACATAAAATCAAAAATTTATTAGAAGTATAATAAGAAAATCTAGAAAAAATTATTAAAAAAACAATTCAAATAGTCAAAAAAAATAATATAAAAGATATAGTATCAAAACCAAAATCTATATAAATAAAATTATAAAACCCAAATATACTATAAAAATTAAAAATACAAATAATAAAAATAAATAATAAAAAAAACAAAACAAATCATCAATAAAATATTAAATTAAAAATAAAAGGATAAATAACAAGTCCTATTAATATAAAACATATAAACAACATGATATATATTAATAATTTAAATTAAAAAATAACATTCTCTCACTTCCATAAAAACGAGTTATACAAACTAATAAAGATAAACCCAATCTTGCGCCACAAACTCTTAAAGTCAAAAAAAATAAAGAAATATATAAATCATCATCAATATAACACAAATATGAAGTTATTAAAAAATAAACATTTAATATAATAAATTCAATTCTTAATAAAAGTAATAAAATATTCTTTCGGTTAATAAAAAATCTTATAAATCCAAAAAAAAGAAAAAATAAACACATAAATAATCCATTTATCATATTTTAATATTGTATAAATAGTTTAAATAAAACATTAGTTTTGTAAACTAAAAATAATAATAAATTTTTATACTTCAAGTAAGAATATTATTCATCTTTAATTTCCAAAATTAATATTTTAATTAAAATATTACTTGATATTAAAATTATTATTATAATAATAACAATAAATAGAATATTATTTTCAATAAGAAAAATACCAATCACAATAATTATTATTATTATTATTCAAACAATATTAATTTCATTAATAATAATAATTAAACAAAAAATATTTTGAATATCATATATTCTAATATTAATTTTTATCAGAGGAATATTAATTGCTTTTATTTATATTGCAAGAATTACTCCACAAAAAAAATTTAAAATAATAAAAATAAAATATATATTATTAATTTTACCAATATTATTAATAATAATAATAATAAATTATTCAATAAATTTAAGTCAAAACAATTTTAAAATAAAATCATCAATAATAATAAATAATACAATAGAACAACTTTCAAAAATAATATCCCAAAATATATCAATATCAGTTATATTTATAGCATTATTTTTACTAATAACATTATTAATTACAGTAAAAATTAGAAATATAAAAAAAGGACCAATTCGATTAAAATATGATTAAACCAATACGAAAAACAAAATTAAATGAAATTAATAATATAATAATTGATTTACCTTCACCAATTAACATCAGAATTATATGAAAATTTGGATCAATATTAGGAATATCTTTAATAATTCAAATTTTAACAGGTTTATTTTTAACTATACATTATTGTCCAGAAATCACTAAAGCATTTTCATCAATTTCACACATTTCACGAGATGTAAATTATGGATGATTAATACGAACAATACATATAAATGGTGCCTCAATATTTTTTATAATAATATACGTTCATATTGGACGAGGATTATACTATAAATCATTTAAAATAAAAATAACATGAAATACAGGAATATTAATTTTTATTTTATCTATAGCAACAGCTTTTATAGGATATGTATTACCCTGAGGACAAATATCTTTCTGGGGAACAACAGTAATTACAAATTTATTTTCAGCAATTCCTTATATTGGGAATATAACAGTAGAATGATTATGAGGAGGATTTTCAGTAAATAACGCCACATTAAATCGATTTTTTACATTACATTTTATATTTCCTTTTATTATTATATTTATAGTAATAATACATTTAATTTTTTTACATAAATCAGGATCTAATAATCCTATTGGAATAAATAGAAATATAGAAAAAATCACTTTACACCCATTTTTTTCTATAAAAGACATAATAATAATAATTATACTTATAAATTTACTTATCATAAGAAATTTATATAATCCTATAATATTAAATGACCCAGAAAATTTTATTAAAGCTAATCCTATAGTAACTCCTATCCATATTCAACCAGAATGATATTTTTTATTTGCTTACACAATTTTACGAGCTATTCCAAATAAATTAGGAGGAGTAATTGCACTAATAATATCTATTATTATTATTATATTATTACCAATATTTTCAAAAAGAAAAACAATATCAAATTTAACAAAACCAATATCTAAATTAATATATTGAATTTTAATTAGAATTTTTATTTTACTAACATGAGCCGGAATAAAACCAGTAGAAATACCATATGAAATCATATCAATAATATTAACAATAAGATATTTTATAATAATTATAATTATAACATTATATAACAATATAAAATGATAACCATTTAACTATATAAGTATATATTTTGAAAATATAAAAAAGATTAAATCTAATGGTTTATTCTTAAAAAAAAACCATAAAAATATTACAAAAATAAAAATTTTGAAACCTAAAAAAAATAATAAATAACCCAAAGATAAAGGTAAAAACCTTTTTCAAGCTAAATATATTAAATTATCATAACGAAAACGAGGTAATGTACCACGAATTAAAATAACAAAAAACAAAAATAACAAGGTTTTTAACATATAAAAAATATCTATACCCCCAAAAAATAAAAATCCAACAAAAAAACTAGAGAATAAAATTATAGAATATTCACCAATAAAAATAAAAGCAAAATAAAAACTACCATACTCAATATTAAACCCAGAAACCAATTCAGATTCACTTTCAGCAAAATCAAAAGGAGAACGATTTATTTCAGCCAAAGAAGAAACAAACCAAATACAAAAAAGAGGAAATATTAAAAAAAAAAACCACATATATTTTTGTATATAAAAATAATCAATAAAACCAAAATTACCAACTAAAATTACAAAACTTAAAATAACTAATGCTAATCTAACTTCATAAGAAATAGTTTGAGCAATTCCACGATAAGAACCAAATAAAGAATATTTAGAATTAGAAGATCACCCTATAAAAACTAATACATAAACCCCAAGACCAGTAATACATAAAAAAAAAATAAATGAAAAAAAAAAATCAAAAAAATAAAAATAAATTGGAAATACTAATCAACATATTAAAGAAAATATAAATATTAAAAAAGGAGTTAAAAAAAAAGGTAAATTTACTGTTAAAAAAGGAGTAACCCCTTCTTTAGAAAATAATTTTAAAGCATCAGAAAAAGGCTGAGCCAATCCATACAAACCAACTTTATTTGGACCTTTACGAATATTAACATAACCTAAAATTTTACGCTCAAATAATGTTACAAAAGCAACAGATAATAAAATAAAAACAAAAAAAAACAATAAACTAAAAATGAAATCTAAAAATATTATTAAAAAAGTTAAAACTTGTATATAATTCTTAAAATTATCGCACTAAACTCTGCCATTTTAATTAATTTCTAATTAAATATATAACTATATTTATAATAAAATTCTAAATTTTATACACTTAAATTCTGTCAAATTAGAAAAATATAATAAATTAAAAAATAAAAATTAATATTTTATATGTCCTTTCGTACTAAAAAAATAAAACTAAAAAAAATTAAAGATAAAAACTGACCTGGCTCACACCGGTCTAAACTCAGATCATGTAAAAATTTAAAAGTCGAACAGACTTACTTTTTTAACTACTTCATTAAAAAGTTAATTTTAACCCAACATCGAGGTCACAATCTTATTTATCAATTTGAACTTTCCAAATAAATTATGCTGTTATCCCTATAGCAATTTAATCTAATAATTAAAATCAAAAGATCAAAAAATAAATTTATAAATTAACAAAATAAAAAAAGATATTCTATTTTTACCACCCCAGTCAAATAAAAAAAATTATTATTACGAAAAATAAAAAATTAAATTTATTAAACTTAATAGGGTCTTTTCGTCCCTTAAATTAATTTAAGCCTTTTTACTTAAAAGTAAAATTCAATAATAATATAAGAAACAATTATTTTTTCGTCAAACCATTCATACAAGTCCTCAATTAAAAGACAAATGATTATGCTACCTTAGCACAGTCAAATTACTGCGGCTGTTAAAATTATTTCACCGAGCAGGTATTATTTTTTACAAAAACAAAAAACTATGTTTTTAATAAACAGACGAAAAATAAACAATTTATTTTTATAAAAATAATAAAAATAATAAAAATAATAATTCAAAATATACTTATAATAACATTAAATTAAAATAAAAAAAATTAAATAAATTCTTATAATAAAATTAAATATAATACATTAAATAAGTAATTACACAATAAAAATTATAACAACCATCAAGATAAAATTTTAAAAATATAAAAAAATTATAATATAATGTAAAGCTTATCCCTTACATAAAATCTTTTAAAATAACAAAAATAAAAATAAAAGATTAAATAAATTAAATAAAAAAAACTAGATATCATAAATTACGAATAGAATATCACCCCTAAATTAAAATAAAATAATTTTATGTAACAACAAATTAATTTTAAATTAGATCAAAAATATTTCGAGAAATATAAAAAAACTAAAATTATTAATTATCCCCTGATACAAAAGGTACTTAAAATATTTAATCCTAAAAAAATAAAATATATTATTCCTTCACAGTACATAAACAATAAATATAAATAATTCTAAATAATAATAAATAAATAATAAAATATATTTTGAATAATAAATAAAACACAAAAATAAATTAAAATAAAAATAATTAAAAGATCTGAATTAAACAGAATATTTTTATCGTAAATAAAATTCTTAACTAAAGATTTCTTTCATCAATCCAACTTCACTTTCCAGTAAAATTACTATGTTACGACTTATCTTATTTTAAAAAACAAGAGCGACGGGCAATATGTACACAAACAAGAATTAATTCAATAAATCAATTTAATATTTATTTACAATTAAATCCAATTTCAAATATACTAAATTCAATAAACTATCCAACAATTAATAAAATCAAATGTAACTCATAATAAACCTTAATATAATAACACCTTGATTTGATTTAAATCTAATAAAGAATAAAGAAAATTAATTCAATAAAAAATTCCTAAACAACGATATATTAATATAAAATTAAGGTAAAATTAAACGAGGATTATCGATTACAATACAAGTTCCTCTAAAAAATATATTTACCGCCAAATATTTTAAGTTTTTAGAAAAATCTTATACTACCTTGGTAAAAATTTAAACTTAAATATAATAGGGTATCTAATCCTAGTCAAATAAAAAAATTTCATAAAATCTTTAAATAAAAAAAATATAAAATTTTACTTTAAATAAATTATATAAATAAATAACATAAATTAATTATATTTTACCAAAAAAAATTATAAAAATTAATTGTATAACCGCTGATGCTGGCACAATATTATCAAATTTATATATCTTATTCTAATTAAATAATAAAATTAAATATTAATATAAAATACTGTAAAAAAATATTAAAATAAATTACATTATAAATAAAAGACAAAACAATTTATAATTAACCAAAATCAAATTAATTACAGCTTATGGTATAAACCATCCCTAATAAATCAAAATTAAACGTGCAATACACCAAACTATATAAAATTTTTAAAATAAATATTAAAAATAAAATAATTATTTTTATAAACAACAAGAATTTTTAAGTAAATACTTATAATTTAATCAAAAATAGTCAAAAATGATCAAAAATTGAATTTTTTCAAAGGGGGTCATACATGAAATTGTTTTTATAATTATAAAGTCCTTTATTTTACGCTTAAACCTAAAATTAGAAAATAATAAAAAAAATATTACGTTTAACGGTAAAACCTATATCTTTTAGGTAAATTTGTTAAAATTTGGCCAAAAAAGGTGAAAAAATTCAATTTTTTTTACATTATTATTAAAACAAAATAAAATAATAATAAATAATATATTTATAAAATAAAAATAACAAAATTAAATTGAATTTTTTCAAAGGGAGGGAATGTAAACATTTTTAAAATATATTTTAAAATAATAAATATTAAAAATAAAATAATTATTTTTATAAACAACAAGAATTTTTAAGTAAATACTTATAATTTAATCAAAAATAGTCAAAAATGATCAAAAATTGAATTTTTTCAAAGGGGGTCATACATGAAATTGTTTTTATAATTATAAAGTCCTTTATTTTACGCTTAAACCTAAAATTAGAAAATAATAAAAAAAATATTACGTTTAACGGTAAAACCTATATCTTTTAGGTAAATTTGTTAAAATTTGGCCAAAAAAGGTGAAAAAATTCAATTTTTTTTACATTATTATTAAAACAAAATAAAATAATAATAAATAATATATTTATAAAATAAAAATAACAAAATTAAATTTAATTTTTTCAAAGGGAGGGAATGTAAACATTTTTAAGATAACTGTAATTATTATTAATATATATTTTTACACCATAGGAAAATAATTAATTGTTTATTATTAAGAACTTATATTTCATTCAAGGATTATATTATATAAATAGGAGGATAAGATAAGGTATAACCTACTATAAATGTTTACACTTATACTAATAACAATATAT